CTAAGTAAGAAGGACAAATAAACCCGATATTAGTTAGAACTGACTTACAGGTGAAAAAGCATTCTATGAAAAATATGTTGCATGTTGTACTGACATGAGGGTAAAATTTTGTTTTTTACACTCTATAAGAATAGTATCGGATAGCGTGAATTTTTACATTTTTGCACTCAGTTTTTTGTTTTTGGGGTTTGGCAAGATATTAAGTGCGGTGCACGGGGGAAACACCCTTGTGTATTTTATTTGTAATTTTTACGGGGGGTAAGGGGGGTTTGTTAAAAGATATTTATTGGTTAATAAATACACGCGCAGATACGTGTGTGCGTGTGTGTGCATGTGTGTATACGTGTGTGTGCATGTGTGTGCATGTGTGTACGCATGTGTGTGCATGTGTGTACGCATGTGTGTGCATGTGTGTACGCATGTGTGTGCATGTGTGTACGCATGTGTGTGCATGTGTATACGCATGTGTGTGCATGTGTATACGCATGTGTGTGCATGTGTATACGCATGTGTGTGCATGTGTGTACGCATGTGTGTGCATGTGTGTGCATGTGTGTACGCGTGTGTACGCATGTGTGCATGTGTGTATACGTGTGTGAGTCGTTAAATTTAGTCTATGTCCTTCTAGCATTAAAAGAATGTCTTACGGGATTTTTATTATGCGGGCCAAGGGTACTGACTAATAAGTCCAGCTACAATAGAATTGGACGCGTTCATGCCTTGACGGCTATGCTGAGTCACAGCATCCCTAAAATTAAAAAGATACCAAATGCATTGAATTAGAGACATTGCTGGTTTCTTTCCAGTAGACCCGTCATCCATCGAGATGTCTTATTTAAGAGGAACGAATGAGCGAATTTATTTTTATGGCCCTGAAGAAAGAACCAGATGTCTGATAAAGTTTCACTTTAGCTACCCCCACATGTGATGGGCCCGGAGCGAGGAGGGTGACACCTGTCTAGCGGGTTGATGATTTCACGGAGGATGCTAGTTAATCTACTTTCGAGGGATGGGGATAGACGTATGGACAAGGATTATTTAATTTTATGAGCTAATGTCTATATCACGCATATGTATGTCTTATGTAAGATTAACCGTGGTTATTGGATCTTAATATTCGTGTTGTTGTGAGGTTATTTGGGATAAAAGGTGTAATGTATTATGTACGTCTTAGTTAAATGTACCTGCTTATATGCATGGGGACGAGAATTTAATGTTGATTATACATGTAATGGTCTATGTACTATTATACATATATGTACTGTTTACATATATTAATGGGGTAAGGCATTAATGCACGATGTACATAAGCTGCATTCTATGAGTATGTTATTAGTTCAAGAAATAGTTTAATTAGAATATCAGTTTTGGGTACTGGTGGTGTGGCTGCTTGCTTCTTTCTTGAATGGGTAGTGTCTTAGGAAGAGTAGTTCTTCGTTTTTGGCTTACAAGACCAATGTAATTTTTATACTACTAAGGCTCTTCATTTGAGTAGTTTGTTTTCTATGAAGCTTGTTGTTGGTATTAGGATTAGGATAATACAGAAGTAGGAGATTGATGCTAGTTGGCCAATTGTAATGAAGGGGTATTCTACGGGCTGTCCCCCAATTCAAGTTAAGATGATTAGGTTTGATACTAATATTCATAATAAACATTGGCTGATAGGGCGGAATGTTATGCTGCGTTGTTTGGATGTGTGTAGTATTGGGAATAACATTAAGATTAGGATTGAGAAGACTAGTGCTAAGACTCCCCCTAGTTTATTGGGGATAGAGCGTAGGATTGCATATGCGAATAGAAAATATCATTCTGGCTTAATATGAGGGGGCGTGTTAAGCGGGTTAGCAGGAGTATAGTTATCTGGGTCTCCTAAAAGGTCTGGTGAGAATAGGGTTAGTATTATTAGGGTTATTAGTATAAATAGCAACCCTAAGATGTCTTTGATTGTATAGTAGGGATGAAATGGGATTTTGTCTGAGTCTGAGTTTAATCCTGAGGGGTTGTTAGACCCTGTTTCGTGGAGAAATAGCAAGTGAATTATAACTATTGCAGTGATAATAAAAGGTAATACAAAGTGGAAAGCGAAGAATCGAGTCAGGGTTGCTTTATCTACTGAGAACCCCCCTCAGATTCATTCTACAAGGGTGGGGCCAATATAAGGGATGGCTGAGAGCAGGTTGGTGATGACTGTTGCTCCTCAAAATGATATTTGTCCTCAAGGAAGTACGTATCCTATGAAAGCAGTGGCTATTACTGTAAACAATAGAATTACTCCAACGTTTCAAGTTTCTATGAAAGTATAAGATCCATAGTAAATTCCTCGTCCAATGTGGAAGTAAAGGAAGATGAAGAATATTGATGCTCCATTGGCGTGTGCATATCGGATTAATCAGCCGTAATTTACGTCCCGGCAGATGTGTGTAACAGATGAGAAGGCTGTAGTTGTATCTGCAGTGTAGTGTATAGCTAGAAATAATCCGGTAATAATTTGAAGTATTAAACATACACCCAATAAAGAACCGAAATTCCATCATGCTGAAATGTTAGATGGGGTAGGTAAATCAATGAAAGAGTGATTAATAATTTTGGCTAGAGGATGAGATTTTCGTAGGTTGGTCATTAATATGTTCTTATAGTTGAATTACAACGATGGTTTTTCATATCATTGGTCGTGGTTAGATTCCATGTGGGAATTATGATTTTGAATGTTGTTTATATTTTTAGTATTATTTTTGTCATTGGTTTTATTAGTTTTTCAGTAAAACCTTCTCCTGTTTACGGGGGATTAGCGTTGGTTGTGAGTGGTGGTGTGGGGTGTGGTATTGTTTTAAGCTGTGGTGGGTCGTTTTTAGGTCTAGTGGTGTTTTTAGTTTATTTGGGAGGGATGATGGTTGTATTTGCTTATACTACTGCGATAGCTATGGAACAGTATCCTGAGGCATGGGGTTCTAATGTTATTATTTGGTCTTCTTTATTTTTAGGTGTCTTGTCTGAGTTTGTCATGTTGTACTGATGAGTAAAGTATGAGCATGTTAAAATTTTAGTTGATTGTTATGCTATGGGTGAGTGGGTAATTTATGATGCGGAAGGAGGTAATATGGGGTTTTTTAGTGAAGATCCTGCTGGAGTTGCTGCGATTTATAGTTATAACTACTGACTAATATTTGTGGCTGGGTGGTCGTTATTTACTTGTATCTTTGTTGTTCTTGAGATTACTCGTGCAAATTAGATTAAAAGAGCGATTGTTAAAATGATGGTGATAAGAAAGGATAGAAAGTAGAATTTTAGTACCCCCATCTGGGTTGATGTTGTTATGGATGCTTTTGTTTGTGTGATGGAGATGTGTTTAGGGGTAATTTTTTCTAGTCAGAATGAATCTACTATTGAGGACGCTAGGTTTTGTCCTGTGATTAGGTTGATATAGGGTAAGGTTCGGTGTGAAAGTATGGGGAAATAACCTAGTATGTTGGAAAAGCTTGAGAGTTTAGATGAATAGTTGATTTTTAGGTTTTTGGTGATTGAATTTAGTTCTATGGCAATGGTAAAACCTAAGATTGTCATAAATAGTGCTATGATTTTTATATTTTGAGGTATAGTTATTTGAGGGGTGTTTGTGATAGGGATATTGTAAGTTATAAGAAAACCAGCTAGAATGCTGCCTATTGCTAGTCGTTTAATTGGATTAATTATTGAGGGGTTGTTTTCGTTTATGTTATGTGTGAAATTAAATCGAGGGGTATTTAGCATTGTGAAAAAGATAATTCGTGTGCTGTAGACGGCAGTGAGGAGTGTGGCGATCAGGGTGGTGGCTAGGGCTCAGGCGTTTGTATACGACGTAATTGCGGACTCGATGATTAGGTCTTTTGAGTAAAATCCTGTGAGGAAAGGGGTTCCTGTGAGGGCTAGGCTTCCGATTATAAGTGAGGAGGATGTAATTGGTAAAGTTTTGTACAACCCTCCTATTTTTCGAATATCTTGCTCATCGTTTAGGTTGTGGATGATTGATCCGGAGCATAAAAAGAGTATTGCTTTGAAAAATGCGTGGGTGCAGATATGTAGAAATGCTAGGTGTGGTTGGTTAAGACCAATTGTCACTATTATTAAGCCTAACTGGCTTGAAGTGGAGAAAGCCACAATTTTTTTGATGTCATTTTGAGTGATAGCACAGATAGCTGTGAATAGTGTAGTAATTGCTCCTATGCATAAACATATTGTTAGTATTGTTTCATTGTTTTGGGTGATAGGGTAAAATCGGATTAATAAGAAAATTCCTGCGACCACCATTGTGCTTGAGTGGAGTAGAGCGGATACTGGAGTTGGACCTTCTATGGCTGATGGTAGTCAAGGGTGGAGGCCAAATTGGGCTGATTTTCCGGTTGCAGCTATTAGTAGGCCTAGTATTGGAATAAAATGATTGTTTTCATGCGTTATGAAAATTTGTTGTAATTCTCATGAATTAAGTTTGGTAATAAATCACGCTATGGCTATAATAAAACCAACATCTCCAATTCGGTTATACAGGATTGCCTGTATAGCCGCTGTATTAGCTTCTGATCGTCCAAATCATCATCCGATTAGTAGAAATGACATAATCCCTACTCCCTCCCAACCAATAAAGAGTTGAAATAAGTTGTTTGCTGTGACTAAGATTATTATAGTAATTAAGAATAGAAGTAGGTATTTAAAGAATTTGTTTATGTGAGGGTCGGAGTGTATATATCATATGGAGAATTCTATAATAGACCAGGTGACAAATAAGGCTACTGATATAAATAGAGTTGAAAAATAGTCTATTTTAATGTTGATATTTAGATTTACTGATTGGACCATTAGTCAATTTCAGTTTGAGGATACAGCTTCATGGTTGTAAAATAATATAATAGTAGTTGGAATTAGGCTGAGAAAGAAGGACAGCGAGATAATAATTTTAACGTAGTGTGAATAAGGTAGTTTTATATGGGTATTTGTAATAGGTGATAGAATGGGGAGTATAAGTAATATTAAAGTTAAGATGAGTGTAGAGGTAAATAGATTTATTACTTTTATTTGGAGTTGCACCAATTTTTTGGTTCCTAAGACCAATGGAATACTTCTATCCTATAAAAGTCAAGAAAGCCATAGTGTTAACTATGGGGTGTGGAATTAGCAGTTCCAGCGCTCTTTCTTTAAAGGTAAATAAGAAGATTCTATTTCTTCTAGTGTTAGATTCACAATCTAATGTTTTAGTTAAACTATATTTACAGTATAGGTTGCCTAGAATTATTTTAGGGCTTAAGGTTAGTAGTAGTAAAGGAACAATGTGAAGAGTCATTAAAACGTTTTCTCGTGTAAATGTTGGAGGTAAGTTGTGGATATGATAGGGGAGTTTGCCTCGTTGTGTGGAAGTTAGTATGAATAGGGTATATAAGGCAGTAATTAGGATATTAAGTCCAGTTAAAATGATTGTAAGATGAGACCATGAGAAGCTTGATACAATGATTAATAATTCTCCGATTAAATTGATGCTAGGAGGAAGTGCTAGATTAGTTAAGCTTGCAATAATTCACCATAGGCTTATTAGTGGGAATAGTATTTGTAATCCTCGGGCTAATAATAATGTTCGGCTATGTACTCGTTCATAGTTAGAGTTGGCTAAGCAAAAAAGTAGTGAGGAAGTTAGGCCATGGGCGATTATAAGTGTTGTAGCTCCTATAAAGCTTCATGGGGTTTGAATTAGAATAGCGATGATCACTAGTGCTATATGACTTACAGATGAATAAGCGATGAGAGATTTTAGGTCTGTTTGGCGAAGGCAAATAGAGCTGGTTATGATTATTCCTCATAATGATAGTAAAATAAAAGGATAGGCTATGTAGTTTGCTAGGGGTTCTAGTAATTGTGAAATCCGTATTATCCCATAGCCCCCTAGTTTTAGTAAGACGGCCGCAAGTACTATTGATCCAGCAATAGGGGCTTCTACGTGTGCTTTAGGTAACCAGAGGTGAAGTCCATAGAGGGGTAATTTAATTATAAATGCCATAATACAGGCCAACCATATTAAGTTGTTAGATCAGTTGTTAGTGATGTAGTGGTTGTAGTAGTTGAATAGTAAGATGCTTAGTGACCCTAGTTGACTTTGTGTATAGACTAGTGAGATTAGTAAGGGTAATGAGCCGGTTAATGTATAGAAGAGGAAGTATAGTCCTGCTTTTATTCGTTCAGTTTGAGTGCCCCAACGTGTAATGATGATCAGGGTTGGGATTAGTGTAGTTTCAAATAGAATATAGAATATGATTATCTCAGTTGCTGAGAATGTAAGGGTGAGAAATATTTGGAGAGAGATTAGTAAAGAAATGTATAGCTTTTTTCGAGTTTTTGTCTCGTTTTTTAAGTGAAACTGGCTTGCAATGATCATTAAGGGAAGAAGTCATGTTGTTAGTACTACTAGTGGGCTTGATAAAGGGTCGCAGGAGAATATTGAGGAGTAGTTTGTGTTAGATATGTCGGGTTTGTTTAGGTAAGATAGACTGATTAGTGCAATTAATATGCTGTAGGATGTAGAGTTAACTCAAATTATTGATGGTTTGGATAATCAAACAGTGGGGATGAGTATAGCTGTTGGAATAATGATTTTTAACATTGTAATAAGCTTAAGTTTTGTACGTAGTCAATTCCGTATGTATTTGAAATTATAACTAATAGTGCTAGACCTACGGCTGCTTCGCAGGCAGCGAATACAAGTAGAATAACAGGCATGGAGAAAGATGATGTGTGTTGAAGGTTTAATGTAGTAATAGTACCCAGGATAAACAGTGATAGTATTATTCCCTCTAAACATAGGAGTGAGGATATTATATGTGATCGGTAAATTATTACTCCTACAAAAGATACGGTGAAGGCTGTGGTTATATTAAATAGGATAGAGGTCATTTTAGTAGTTATGGATTTAAGCATAATTTAATGAGTCGAAATCATTTGTTTTTATTAAACTAACTACTATATTCAGTTCATTCTAGGCCTTTTTGTAATCATTCATAGGTTAATCCTAAAGATAAGATTATAATAAGTGCGATAGAAATTGACAGTGTTATGTTAAGTTTAACGGATTGGAGGGCTCATGGAAGAGGGAGTAGAAGAGCAATTTCTAAATCAAATAAGAGAAATGTAATTGCTACTAGGAAAAATTTTATAGAGAAGGGTAGGCGTGTAATCTCTGTAGGGTCGAAGCCACATTCGTAAGGGCTGGCTTTTTCTGTATAAATGTTAAGTTGAGGGAGTCAAAATGCCATGGTGATGAGAATAAAAGTTAGTAGGTAGTTAGTTGTGATAGAGATAATGAGATTTATTATCTTCTCCCTCTATTGATCTAGGTCTCACTGATTGGAAGTCAGTAGTACTATTTATACTAAGAAGATAAGAGCCTCATCAGTAAATTGATACATATAGGAACAACCACACTACGTCAACGAAATGCCAATATCAGGCTGCGGCCTCAAAACCAAAGTGATGTTTTGAAGTGAAGTGGAAGTAGAGTTGTCGTAGTAAGCAGGTTAGAAGAAATGTTGAACCAATAATTACGTGTAGTCCATGAAATCCTGTGGCAACGAAGAAAGTTGAGCCATAAATTCCATCAGAAATGGTGAAAGGGGCTTCGAAATATTCTGATACTTGAAGTAGTGTAAAGTAAGCACCTAGGGCGATTGTAATCGCAAGGGCTTGTGTTATTTGTTTACGATTACCCTCTATTAAGTTATGGTGGGCTCAGGTAATTGAAACACCAGAAGCTAGTAGTACTGATGTATTTAGAAGTGGTACTTCTAGTGGATCGAGAGGGTTAATTCCTGTGGGGGGTCAGTATCCCCCTAGTTCAGGAGTAGGAGCTAGACTAGAGTGGTAAAAAGCTCAGAAAAACCCGGAGAAAAAAAATACCTCTGAGATGATGAATAAAACTATCCCGTAGCGAAGGCCTTTTTGGACTGTTGATGTGTGGTGGCCTTGGTATGTTCCTTCTCGTACAATGTCACGCCATCATTGATATATAGTTAGTATATTGGTTAATATACTTAGAGATAGTAGTGTAGTAGAGTTAAAATGGAATCATATCACAAGGCCTGAGGTAAGTAGAAGGGCCGATAGGGCTCCTGTGAGGGGTCAAGGACTAGGATTAACTATATGGTACGCATGTGTTTGATGGGTCATTAAGTATTATCGTGTAGGTAAAGACTCACTAGTAGTGTAAAAACGTATGCTTGGATCAGGGCTACGGCGAACTCTAGTATTGTTAGTAGCAGTAGAATAGTGAATGTGGTAAGTGCGGCAGGGGTGCTAATAGAGAATAAGACTGAAGTTGCCCCTCCGATTAAATGTATTAATAAATGACCAGCAGTAATGTTAGCAGTGAGACGGACTGCCAGGGCCAAGGGTTGAATGAAAAGACTAATAGTTTCAATAATGATTAGCATAGGAATGAGAGGGATTGGTGTGCCTTGAGGGAGGAAGTGAGCTAAAGATATTTTTGTTTTGTGGCGAAATCCTAGTAACACAGCCCCTGCTCATAAAGGGATTGCTATACCCAGGTTTATAGATAGTTGGGTTGTGGGGGTGAAAGAGTAAGGAAGGAGCCCTAGTAGATTAGTTGTCCCAATAAAGAGGATGAGTGTAATTAATATGAGTGACCAAGTTCGTCCTTTATTACTATGAATCAATATTATTTGTTTTAAAATTAGTTTGATTAATCACTGTTGAATTGTGATAGTTCGATTATTAACTAGTCGGTTGGGGTTAGGGAATAAAATAGTTGGAAGTATAATGATGAGTATTCCAATAGGGAGGCCTATTAGACTAGGTACTATGAAAGAGGCAAATAGGTTTTCGTTCATTTTTTTTCTCAAGGTGTGCTTTGTTTTGTTTGTTTTAAATAGGTTGGTTGAGAGTTAGCAGGGAACTGGTGGGCCAGGGTCTTTATTTGGAAAATAATGAATAGTGTAATAAACATGGAAATAATAATAATAAGCCATGTAGATGTATTTAGTTGTGGCATTTCACTGCGGAGAGTTTATTTCTCAGTCTTTAACTTAAAAGGTTAATGCTATATTAGCTTCACAGTGGCTTATAGTATTGAAGTGCATCAGTTTTCGAATGCTTTTAAAGCTACTATTTCAATGACGATAGGTATAAAGCTATGATTAGAGCCACAGATTTCTGAACATTGACCGTAAAATAAACCAGGACGAGAGGAGGTTAGAATTGTTTGATTTAATCGTCCAGGGATAGCATCTGTTTTTAATCCTAATGATGGGACGGCTCATGAGTGTAAAACATCTTCTGACGAGATTAATATACGTACCGGTGTTTCTATTGGAAGAACTACTCGATTGTCTACTTCAAGTAGTCGAAGTTCACCTGGGTTTAGATCTATTGTAGGGGTTATGTAAGAGTCAAAATTTAGTTCTTCGTAATCTGTGTACTCATAACTTCAATATCATTGATGACCCATAGTTTTTACTGTTAATAAAGGATTATTAACTTCATCTATTATATACAAGATTCGTAATGATGGCAGGGCGATTATGATTAAAATAATAGCAGGAAGGATTGTTCAAATGGTTTCTACCTCCTGAGCATCTATAGTACTGGTGTGTGTTAATTTTGTTGTTAATATAAGGGAGATAAGGTATAACACTAGAGTGCTAATTAAGAATACAATCATGAGGGTGTGATCGTGAAAGTGGAGTAACTCTTCTATAATGGGAGATGTAGCATCTTGAAACCCTAGCTCATATGGATAGGCCATAAAGATATACAGGGGTCAAACCAGTAATATAACTTTGACAAAGTTATGTAATATTTTTACTAATATCTAAACTCGGTAAAGAAAGTCATAGAGGTTATGAGATTGGCTTGAAACTAGTCCTTGGGGGTTCGATTCCTTCCTTTCTTGTAATTAAATTTTAATGTAAGTGGGTTCTTCGAATGTGTGGTAGGGAGGAGGGCAGCCATGAAGCCACTCTAGATTGTTTGAGGTTAATTCGGTTATTATAACCTCTCGTTTAGAAGCAAAAGCCTCTCAGATCATAAAAATTATTACTATTACAGCGGTTAAGGAGATGAATGAGCCTATTGAAGATACTGTATTTCAGAATGTGTATGCGTCTGGGTAGTCTGAATATCGTCGAGGTATTCCGGATAGGCCTAAGAAATGTTGAGGGAAGAAAGTGATATTGACTCCTGCAAATATAATGAAGAAGTGAATTTTAGCCCATGTTTGGTTTAGGGTATAGCCTGAAAATAGAGGGAATCAATGAACAAAGCCCCCTATAATGGCAAATACGGCACCTATTGACAACACATAATGAAAGTGTGCGACAACGTAGTAGGTGTCGTGCAATACGATATCTAGAGAGGAATTAGCTAGGACGATACCTGTGAGGCCTCCTACAGTAAATAGGAAAATAAAACCTAGGGCTCACAGTATAGCGGGAGATCATTTAATATTGCCCCCATGTAATGTTGCTAATCAGCTAAATACTTTTACCCCAGTAGGAATAGCAATAATTATTGTGGCGGATGTGAAATATGCCCGTGTGTCAACATCCATACCTACTGTAAACATGTGGTGTGCTCATACGATAAACCCCAGGAAACCAATTGATATTATAGCTCAAACCATGCCTATATATCCAAAAGGTTCTTTTTTTCCTGAGTAATATGTTACGATATGGGAAATTATTCCGAAGCCAGGAAGAATTAAGATGTATACTTCGGGGTGACCAAAGAATCAGAATAGATGTTGGTAGAGAATTGGGTCTCCTCCACCAGCAGGGTCAAAGAAAGTTGTATTTAGATTACGGTCTGTTAATAACATAGTAATTCCGGCAGCTAAGACAGGTAAGGAGAGAAGGAGAAGTACGGCTGTAATTAAAACTGATCAAACAAACAAGGGTGTTTGGTATTGTGTCAGAGCCGGTGGTTTTATGTTGATGATAGTTGTAATGAAATTAATAGCCCCTAAGATTGAAGATACTCCTGCCAAATGTAGTGAGAAGATTGTTAAGTCAACGGAAGCCCCTGCATGAGCTAGGTTTCCAGCTAATGGAGGATAAACTGTTCAACCCGTACCAGCTCCAGCTTCTACTATAGATGAGGCAAGAAGAAGTAGAAATGATGGGGGTAGGAGTCAGAAACTCATATTATTTATTCGCGGGAATGCTATGTCAGGAGCTCCAATTATTAAAGGAACCAATCAATTCCCGAACCCCCCAATTATGATTGGCATCACTATGAAGAAAATTATAACAAATGCGTGGGCGGTTACAATTACATTATAAATCTGATCATCTCCAAGTAGTGCCCCTGGTTGACCCAGTTCTGCGCGAATTAACAAGCTTAAAGCAGTTCCTACTATACCAGCTCAAGCACCAAATAAGAGATACAAGGTGCCAATGTCTTTATGATTAGTAGAAAATAATCATCGATTAATTAACATAGGTAAGATGGCTGAAAATAAGCATTAGACTGTAAATCTAAAGATAAAGGTTACATTCCTTTTCTTACCATCAAGCCCTGAGGTGATTATTCATGTTGAATTGCAAATTCAAAGGAGCAGCTTCAAACCTGCCGGGGCTTCTCCCGCCCTCCTTTTTCTTTTTAGGGCGGGAGAAGTAGGTTGAAGCCAGTTGTTTAGGGTGATTAGCTGTTAACTAATCTTTCGTGGGTTAATGTCCCACCAACCTAGAAGGGTTTAGCTTAATTAAAGTGTTTGTTTTGCATACAAATGATGTAAGTTTATGAGCTTGCAACCCTTAACAGGAAATAAATGTTAGTCATTTACTTAGAGCTTTGAAGGCTCTTGGTCTGTTTAACCTAATCTCCTTAATTTAAGGTAAGTAGGAGAGGTGTTAAAGGAAGGGTTATGGTGGATAGTATAGTTATAGGGGCTAAGATTGTTATTGTTTTTTTACTATGCAGGTATCATTTATTTTTTACATTGTTTACAGTGGGAAATAGGGTTAGTGTAGTTGAGTATGTTAGTCGAATGTAAAAGTATAGGCTTAGTAATGCTGCTATTGTTATAAGTGCGGGGGTTATAATGTTGTTATTTTTTACTAATTCTTGAATAGTGATTCATTTTGGGGCAAATCCTATTAAAGGGGGCAAGCCTCCTAGTGATAATAGGTTTAGTAAAATAATGATGATAGTAGGAGGAGCTGTGCTTCATACATGAGATAATGATAGTGTGGTGAGATTGTTGTTTATATAGAAGGCGGTGAATAATGAGATGGTTAGTATGATGTACAGTATTAAATTAAATAGGGAGATTGAGGGTATAAAGTTTATTACTACCAATATTCATCCTATATGGGCGATTGAAGAGTATGCTATAATTTTTCGTAGTTGTGTTTGGTTTAGACCTCCTCATCCTCCTAGGAGTGTTGAGGCTAGCGCTGAGCTAATAATTAGTGGTTGATTAATTGTTGGGAGGGTTTGTATTAGGATTGATAGGGGTGCAATTTTTTGTCATGTTAGTAGTACTATTCCAGATATCAGAGGTGTTCCTTGTGTAACTTCTGTTACTCAGAAGTGGAATGGGGCTAGGCCTAGTTTTATGATTAGGGATAGTGTTAGGGCTAGTGAGATGATGGGGTTATTGGAGTGAATAATAGACCACTGTCCTGAGTATATTATTGTTGTGATGATTGATATAAGTAAGATTATTGATGCTGTTGCTTGTGTGAGGAAGTATTTTGTTGCGGCTTCTGTTGATCGGGGGTTGGTTTTATTCATGAGAATAGGGATAACAGATATTATGCTTAGTTCTAATCCAATTCATATTAATAGTCAGTGGGAGCTAATTAGAGTGATTAATGTGCCTATAAAAAGTGTGGTGTAAATGGTTGTTGTTGTTATGATGTTGATTAGTACGGGAAGGAATTAGACCAACATTTTCGGGGTATGGGCCCGATAGCTTGATTAGCTGACCTTACTAGTGGGATATAGTGTATTGGTAGCACAGGGGGTTTTGAGTTCTCTAGATTAGGTTCAATTCCTATTGTCCCAGAAATAAGAGGGTTTAAACCTCTATGATTTACTCTATCAAAGTAACTCTTTTTCAGACATATTTCTAGATTGACTGAGGGGGGATGCTGGATAGGAAAATTGGTATAGAGATATGTCATATACAGAGTGCTAATGTAAGTGGAAGGAAATTTTTTCATAGTAGGTGCATGAGTTGGTCGTAGCGGAATCGTGGGTATGAGGCTCGAACCCATAGAAAAAGGGTAGTTAGAAGTAGTGTTTTGATTATGAATTTTGTTGTGTGGAGCTCTGGGAGTGTAGTTATTATTATGGAATTTAAAAAAATGATAGTGGTTAGGGCATTTATTAATAGAATGTTTATGTATTCAGCTATAAAGAAAAGGGCGAAGGGCCCTGCTGCATATTCTACGTTAAAACCAGATACTAATTCTGATTCACCCTCTGTCAGGTCAAAAGGTGTTCGGTTTGTTTCTGCTAGAGTAGAAACAAATCATATTATGGCTAGGGGTCAGGTTGGGAGGATAAGTCAAATGTTTTTTTGGGTTGTTATTAGGGTTGATAGTGTAAAAGTTCCATTGAGTAGCAGAATAGAGAGAAGGATGATAGCTAGGGTGACTTCATAAGAGATAGTCTGTGCTACAGCTCGTAGGGCACCGAATAGTGCATATTTAGAATTTGATGCTCACCCAGATCATAGAATGGAGTAGACAGCTAGGCTGGATGTGGCTAGGATGAATAGGGCGCCTAAGTTTATGTTAATTAGAGAATATGGTATGGGTATAGGAATTCATATGGATAGAGCAAGAGTTAGAGCTAGTGATGGTGCGATAGTAAATAGTAATGTGGAAGATGTGGAGGGGTGTAAGGGCTCTTTAATAAATAGTTTTAGTGCATCTGCTATTGGTTGTAGTAGGCCATAGGGACCTACTATGTTAGGGCCTTTTCGTAGTTGTATGTATCCTAAAACTTTACGTTCTGTTAAAGTTAAGAAAGCTATGGCTAGAAGAATAGGGACGATTGTTATGATAAAACTAATCGGGTACATAAGTGTTAAGGAGAGGATTTGAACCTCTGATGGTAAAGTCTTAAGTTTTATGCAATTACCGGGCTCTGCCACCTTAACAAACCCTTATCTTGGGTTATAGGTTGTTAGTAGCTAAGGAATTGATATAATTTCATTCCTTTGCCACTAAGGCATAGATGACCAATAGGCCTTATTTCTCTTGTCCTTTCGTACTGGGAGAAATATTTAATAGATAGAAACCGACCTGGATTGCTCCGGTCTGAACTCAGATCACGTAGGACTTTAATCGTTGAACAAACGAACCTTTAATAGCGGTTGCACCATTTGGGTGTCCTGATCCAACATCGAGGTCGTAAACCCTATTGTCGATATGAACTCTATAATAGGATTGCGCTGTTATCCCTAGGGTAACTTGGTTCGTTGATCAGATTACTTCTGGGTCAATTTATGATTTATCTTTGACTTGTGTGTCTAGGTTAATATCATTCGGAGGTTTGGTTTTACTCCGAGGTCACCCCAACCAAAATAGCTAACTCACAGTTTTATTTTTATTTCTTTTTGATTGTTTATATAGGTAAAATGAGTTATTTAATTTAAGCTCCATAGGGTCTTCTCGTCTTATTTTATAATCTCCGCCTCTTCACGGAGAGGTCAATTTCATTGACTTTAAAAAAGAGACAGTTAAACCCTCGTTTAGCCTTTCATACTAGTCCTTATTTAAAGAACAAGTGATTATGCTACCTTTGCACGGTCAGGATACCGCGGCCGTTTAACATTGTTATGTCACTGGGCAGGCAGTGCCTCTAATACTTGTGATGCTAGAGGTGATGTTTTTGGTAAACAGGCGGGGTTTATGTTTGCCGAGTTCCTTTTTTTTGTTTTAGTCTTTCCTTTATTGCACTCCTGAGTTGGGTTGACAATTTTTTTAATATCTAACTTGTTGAGTGTATTTATTATAAAATTGTTAGCTGGTTAGGTTGTTTAACTTGGGCTTGTGCAAGGAGAAGTTATTCTAATTACTGATATTAACATTGTCTCTTCTATATTTTTATAGATTAATCCAATTGTTTTGCAGGGGTTTATTGTATGTTTTAGAGATATTGTTGGTTGTTTTGTTGAGCTTGAACGCTTTCTTAATTGATGGCTGCTTTTAGGCCTACTATGGTAGGTGTAATTTTTACCCTCTGCCTAAGGATGTATCCTTATTTAAGGAGCTGTCCCTCCTTAATCTAACATTTAAGGTTTCATTAAAATTTTATTGTTCTTAGGAAGACCTTAAAGTTGAACTAAAATTCTTATTTGGATAACCAGCTATCTCCAAGCTCGGTTGGCTTTTCACCTCTACTCTTAAATCTTCTCACTATTTTGCTACATAGACGAGTTTGCTCAATATCTTAGCTGTTTAAAAGTAGCTCGTTTGGTTTCGGGGGTTTTGACTTAAGTTCTTTTTGTCAAATTTTGTCTAGTTAATTCATTATGCAAAAGGTACTAGATTTAATCTATGCTGTTTTTTACTTTTATTATTCTTTCATCTTTCCCTTACGGTACTATTTCTATAGCGCTTATGTAAATTTCTATCTCCTATACTTTTTGCTATGAATGTTTTATTTTATTATTTTGTACTATATTTGGATTATTAGGAATGTTAGGCTAGAGTTAGTTCAAAGCAATCAGTTTATTTGAGATCTTCCGGGTGTAAGCCGGGTGCTTTTAGTTAAGCTATACTTTGTTCTTCCAAGCACACCTTCCAGTATGCTTACCTTGTTACGACTTATCTCCTCTTGTATTTTTTGGAATTGTATAAAATTGAGTATATATTTGAGGAGGGTGACGGGCGGTGTGTGCGTGCTTTATGGCCTAGTTCAATTAAGCTCTCTGTTCTTAATTTACTACTAAATCCTCCTTAAATCTTTGGTTTTCATAAAGATTACTGTTTTGTGTGTTCTTGTGAAAGAAAATGTAGCCCATTTCTTCCCACTTCATTGGTTACACCTTGACCTAACGTTTTTATGATAATAGTTGTGCTTACTTTGTCTCCCTGTAGGGGTTTGCTGAAGATGGCGGTATATAGACTGAATTAGCGAGAAGTGGTAAGGTTTATCGGGGTTTATCGATTATAGAACAGGCTCCTCTAGATGGGTTTAAAGCACCGCCAAGTCCTTTGAGTTTTAAGCTGTTGCTAGTAGTTCTCTGGCGAATATTTTTGTTATTAAAATATTTGTGTTTATGGCTGAACATAGTGGGGTATCTAATCCCAGTTTGGGTTTCAGCTTTAGTGTCTTCATGTTTGTTAAGATTACTTTCGTCAATGGGTTTATTTTTACCTGATGCTTTTTACGACTCGGGTAGAATTTAATCTTATTTTTGATCAATTTTAACACTCTTTACGCCGGGTTTTATTAATTAGGGTTAATCGTATGACCGCGGTGGCTGGCACGAGATTTACCAACCCCATATCAACATAGCATAATTTAGTCAAACTTTCGTTTATAGCTTAATTTTGATTACTGCTGTATCCCGTGGGGGTGTGGCAAAGCAAGGTGTTGTGAGCTACTGTTAGTGTGCTTGATACCAGCTCCTTTAGATCTGAAAAGATTTGTAGGGCATTCTCACAGGTATGATGACTCTTGCATGTATAATTTTGCTTATAATTAATAAAAAAGCCAGGACCAAACCTTTATGTTTATGGAGTAAAGCACTCATCTAGGCATTTTCAGTGCCTTGCTTTATTATAAGCTACATTAAC